CAACATTTATATGTTTCGATGCAACAACAAGATTTTGTTTTTAACAAGTAGCTTTGTTGGTTGGTTAATTGGTCACATTTTTTTCATGAAATGGGTTGGATTGGTATTATTCTGGATACGGCAAAATCATTCTATTCGATCTAATAAGTATCTTATGTCAGAATTGATAAATTCTATGGCTCGAATCTTTAGTATTCTCTTATTTATCACCTCTGTCTACTATTTAGGCAGAATGCCGTCGCCTATTGTCACTAAGAAACTGAAAGAGAAAGAAACCTCAGAAACGGAAGAAGGGGGAGAAAGAAAGGAAGAAAGCGATGTGGAAACAACTTCCGAAACGAAGGAGACTAAACAGGAACAAGAGGGATCCACCGAAGAAAACCCTTCCCTTTGTTCGGAAGAAAAGGAGGATCTGGACAAAATAGATGAAACGGAAGAGATCCGAGTGAATGGAAAGGAAAAAACAAAGGATGAATTTAACTTTCAAGAGGCACGCTATCAAGATAGCCCAGTTCACGAAGATTCTGATCTGGATACCCATCAAGAGAATTTTGAATTGGGAAGACTGAAAGAAGAGAAAAATAAAAGTTATTTTGGGGTTGAAAAAACTTTTGTCACTTTTTTTTTCGATTATAAACGATGGAATCGTCCATTACGATATATAAAAAATGATCAATTGGAAAATGCTTTACGCAATGAAATGTCACAATTTTTTTTTTATACATGTACAAGTGATGGGAAACAAATAATATCCTTTACATATCCCCCTAGTTTATCGACTTTTTCAGAAATGCTAGAACGAAGAATTTCTTTGTACATAAGAGAAAAAATATATGACGAAAATTTTTATAATTCTTGGATTTATACCAATGAAAAAAAAAAGTTCAATTTGAATAATGAATTGAGAAATCGAATCCAAATTATAGAAAAAAAAGAGGGATCTCCTAGTCTGGATAGGCTTGAAAAAAGAACCATATTATGCGATGATGAGAATAAAAAAAAATGCTTGCCAAAAGCATATGATCCTCTTTTCAACGGACCTTATCGAGGAACAAGAAAAAAATTATATTCACGTGCAATCATGAATCATTTAATCACTTATACAAATACAGAAGATTTTGTAGAAATTTTTTGGATAAATAAGATTCATGATCTACTTTTTAATGATTCCTTAGAACTTTACCGTCAATCATTTTTTAAAAATACGGAAAAGTCCTTAATCTCAATTGATGAATTATCTTCTGAGTGCGGACACAGTTTTCATTTGGAAAAATGTCCTTTATTGACAGAAGAAAAAAAAATTGATTCAGAAAGTCAAGCAAAATCTTTGAAATTTGTATTCGATGTAATTACAACGGATACAAAAGATCAAAAAACAAAGAAAAAGAAGGATATTGGAATTGGAATTATAATAGAAGAAGTCAGTAAAAAGGTGTCTAGATGGTCATACAAATTAACCCATGATTTGGTGGAAGAAGAGGAAGAAGAAAATGAAGAAGAATTGGAAGAAGAAGATCATGAGATTCATTCAAGAAGAGCCAAACGTGTGGTAATTTATAATGATAATGATCAGAATACCAATTCCATTTCTAGTACTAAAAATGCTAGTAACAATGATAAAAATGATAATCAAATGGAAGAGGAAGAGGTAGCTCTGATACGTTACTCCCAACAATCTGATTTTCGTCGCAGTCTAATCAAGGGATCCATGCGCGCTCAAAGACGTAAAACAGTTACTTGGGACCTCTTTCAAGTAAATGTACATTCCCCACTTTTTTTGGACCGTATAGACAAAACATCTTTTTTTTATTCTTTTGATATCAATGAAATGAAGAATCTCATTTTTAGGAATTGGATGGGGAGAGAACGAGAATCTGAATTTCAAATTTTGGATTCCCATTTAGAAAATGAAGAGACAAAAGAGGAAAAAGAGAAAAAAGAGCGGATAGAAATATCAGAAGCTTGGGATACCTTTGTATTTACTCAAGCAATAAGAGGTTTAATGTTAGTAACCCAATCTTTTATTAGAAAATACATTATATTGCCTTCATTTATAATAGCTAAAAATATTTTCCGTATGTTATTATTCCAATTCCCCGAGTGGTACGAGGATTTGAAGGAATGGAATAGAGAAATGCATATTAAATGTACCTATAATGGTGTTCAATTATCAGAAACAGAATTTCCCCAAGATTGGTTAACAGATGGTATTCAGATAAAGATTCTATATCCTTTCTGCCTAAAACCTTGGCGAAAATCTAAGGTACGATCTCATCATAGAGATCGAAGAGATCCAATGAAAAAAAAAGAAAAAAAAAAAAATTTTTGTTTTTTAACAGTCTGGGGAATGGAAGCGGAACTTCCGTTTGGTTCTCCCCGAAAACGACCTTCTTTTTTTGAACCTATTTATAAAGAACTCGAAAAAAAAAATCGAAGGGTAAAAAATAAATTTTTCCAAGTTTTAAACTTTTTAAAGGAAAGAATAAAATCCTTTCTCAAAGTTAGAAAAGAAAAAAAAAAGGGGGTCATAAAAATAGTTCTAGTTATCAAACTCATAATGAAAAAACTGGAAAAAGTAAATAAAATTTTTTTATTTGAGTTGAGAAAAGAAAAAGTATATGAAATGAACGAAAACGAAAAAGATTTAAAAAAAAATAATAAGATTCTTCGCGAATCATCCGTTCTAATTCGACCGAAAAATTTTTTTAATTATTCACTAATAGAAAGAAGAATGAAAGATCTTTCTTATAAGACAATCAAAATCAGGAATCAAATAGAACGAAACGAAAAAGAAAAAAAAGATCTAGTTATAATTTATAATAATAAAAGGTCGGAATCACAGAAACATATTTTTCAAATCTTAAAAAGGAAAAATATCCGATTAATCCGTAAATCACACTACTTTCTAAAATCATTCATTGAAAAAATATACATAGATATTTTGCTATGTACCATTACCATTCCTAAGATCAATGCACAACTTTTATTTGAATCAACAAAAAAGATCTTTAATAAAAATAAATACATTTACAACAATAAAAGAAATCGAAATAAAGAACAAGAAGGAATTGATGAAACAAATAAAAATACAATGAATTTTAATTTGGTTTTGACTATAAAAAAGTTGTTTTCGAATACTGATAATACTGAGAATAGGAATCCAAATTCCAATTGGAACTTATCTTCCCTATCTCAAGCATATGTATTTTACAAATTATCACAAACCCAATTACTTAATAAGTATCACTTGAGACCTGTATTTCAATATCAAGGGAACTATCCTTTTTTTAAGGAGAAATTAAAAGACTATTGTATGAATTGGAATTGTATGATACACGGAATATTTGATTCCAAATCAAGACATAAGAAAATAAAAATGGATATGTATGTAATGAACGAATGGAAAAACTGGTTAAAAGGTCATTATCAATACGATCTATCTAAAAAAAAATGGTCTCGATTAGTACCTAAAGAATGGCGAAATAGAATCAATCAACGCTGTATGATTCAAAACCAAAACAAGGACCAATTGGATTTATATAAAAAATACGAATTCATTCATTCCATGAAAAAAAATGACTATGCAGCGGATTCTTTTATGAGCCAAAAAGAAAAATGGAAAAAACATTACAGATATGATCTTTTATCATATAAATACATAAGTCCTCCTAATTCATATATTTCTGGATCAACATTAGAATTTGAAATAAACGGGGACCGAGAAATTCCATATCATTTCAATCCATCGAAACCTGAATCATTTTATGTATTGGTAAGTATACCTAGTAATAATTATATAGAAAAAGGATATATTATTGATAAGAATAAAAATTTGGATAGAAAATATTTTAATTGTAAAATTCTTCATTTTTGTTTTAATTTAAAAAAAAATATTGATATTGAGATCTGTACCAATGCACATATTGGCATGAAGATTCAGAAAAATACTAAAACTGAAATTAATAATTTAAAAAAATTTGAAAAAAAAGATATTTTTTCTACTACGATTCATCAAGAGCAAGAGATCAAACCATGCAATCAAAAAATAAACTTTTTTGATTGCATGGGAATGAATCAAGAGGGGTTCTCTGATACCGCATCAAATCATAATACTATATCCAAATCCAATCTAGAACCTTGGTTCTTCCCAGAATTTGTGCTACTTTTTGACGTATATAAGATTCAACCTTGGATCATTCCAATCAAATCACTCTTTTTTAATTTTAATAAATTTAATTTAAAAAAAAATGAAAAAATAAATATAAATCCAAATAAAAATACTCATAGATCATCTAATAAAAAAAAAGATCTTGAATTAGGAAATTACAAGCAGTACAAGCAGGAAGAACAGGAACAACAGGGTCAAGAAAATCTTGTATCGAATTTACGAAAACAAAAGAATAAAAAAGCTGTTGAAGAAGATTATGCAAGATTAGAAATAGAAATGAAAAAAGGTATAAAAAAAAAACAATATCAATATAAATATGAGAGCAAAAAACAAATGGAACTAGATTCCTTTTTGAAAAAATATTTACTTTTTCAATTAAGATGGGCTGATCCCTTGAATCAAACAATAATGAACAATATCAGGGTATATTGTCTCCTACTTAGACTGATAAATCCAAAGGAAATTGCCATATCCTCGATTCAAAGAGGTGAAATAAATCTAGACCAAATGCTAATTCAAAGAGACCTAGTTCTTACAGAATTGATAAGAAAGGGAATATTAATTATTGAACCAATTCGTCTATCTATAAGAAGCGATGGAAAATCTATTGTATATCAAACTATGGATATTTCATTGGTCGATAAGAAGAAGAACCAAACAAATAGAAAATACACAAAAAAAAGACATATTGATAAAGGGGGGGTTGAAAAATCCATTCAACAACACAGCCAGTTATTTTTGAATGAAGACAAAAATCATTATGATTTTCTTGTTCCTGAAAATATTCTATCTCCTAGACGTCGGAGAGAATTTAGAATTCTAATTTGTTTCAATTCGGGTAATTGTAATGTTTTGGATAGAAATCCAAGATTTTTCAATGAAAACAAAATAATAAACTGTGGACAATTTTTTAATCAGGACAAGCATATTAACACCGATGCAAAAAATTTCATAAAATTTAAATTGTTTCTTTGGCCCAATTATCGATTAGAAGATTTAGCTTGTATGAATCGCTATTGGTTTGATACCAATAACAGCAGTCGTTTCAGTATGTCAAGAATACATATGTATTCACAATTCAGAACAATTCAGAATGAATTTAAATTAAAAAATTTATAGTAGATTTCCTACATATCGTGTGACATATTCGGTAGATGAAAGCCGAAATATATAGACTGTATAACATTCTAATACATGATGCTGATTTCATAGTGTATCAATTTTCACTAGTAGTAGCAGAATCCTTTTAAGTAATTTTAAGTAAAAAGAAATCGTTCTATAGAAATCGTTCTATATTCGTGAATGTATATGTTTATATATATTTTATATTTACTATATTTACTATATTTAATATTAATATTTATCAGACCTTTTTATCCAAATCCAATATCCAATTTGCAATTGGATTTGGATAAAATATACAAAACAAATAAAATACAAATAAACAAAAAATAAAAATAAAGTATATGTTAGTATATGAATATATGAAATTATGAAATCCAATTTCTATTTATACTAGATGAAAATAACTACTAACTGGCATAATAAATCTTATTATTTTTCCTGATCAGTAAAATTAACAGAAAAGAAAAAAAAAAAAAAAAGAAATTTAAATTTATTTTATGTTCAAAAATTCATTCATCTCAGTTATTTCACAAGAAGAAAAAGAAGAAAATAGTGGGTCTGTTGAATTTCAAGTATTCCATTTCACCAGTAAGATACGGAGACTTACTTCACATTTAGAATTGCACAAAAGAGATTTTTTATCGCAAAGGGGTCTACGAAGAATTCTGGGAAAACGTCAACGATTATTGACTTATTTGTCAAAGAAAAATAAAGTGCGTTATAAGAAATTAGTGGATCAGTTAGATATTCGGGAACCAAAAACTCGTTAATTTAATTTCAATTTATTATTTGAATTTCTTATTATTTTCTTATTAGCCTTGTTATTTTAATTTTATTTTTTAATTATTTTTTTATTAGTTCAGTTATTAGTATTAGGTTTGTAATTTTAAGAAACCTCATTTTTCATTTTTATAAATTCATGAAATAATGAATTAAGGAAAAAAAAATATGACTGTACCGGCTACAAAAAAAAATTTCATAATAGTCAATATGGGTCCTCACCACCCATCAATGCATGGTGTTCTTCGGCTGATCATTACTCTGGATGGTGAAGATGTTATTGACTGTGAACCTATATTGGGCTATTTACACAGAGGGATGGAAAAAATAGCAGAGAACCGAACAATTATACAATATTTGCCTTATGTAACACGTTGGGATTATTTAGCTACTATGTTCACAGAAGCAATAACAGTAAATGCACCAGAACGATTGGAAAGTGTTCAAGTACCTAAAAGGGCCAGTTATATCAGAGTAATTATGCTGGAGCTGAGCCGTATAGCCTCCCATTTGTTATGGCTTGGACCTTTTATGGCCGATATCGGGGCACAGACTCCCTTTTTCTATATTTTCAGAGAGAGGGAATTGATATATGATCTATTCGAAGCCGCCACAGGTATGCGGATGATGCATAATTTTTTCCGCATCGGGGGAGTGGCTGCGGATTTACCTTATGGCTGGATAGATAAATGTTTGGATTTTTGTGATTATTCTTTAACAGAAGTTGTTGAGTATCAAAAACTCATTACTCGAAATCCCATTTTTTTGGAACGAGTTGAAGGAGTGGGCATTATTGGTGGGGAGGAGACAATAAATTGGGGTTTATCAGGACCAATGTTACGAGCTTCTGGAATCCAATGGGATCTTCGGAAAGTTGATCTTTATGAGTGTTACAATAAATTCGATTGGGAAGTCAAATGGCAAAAAGAAGGCGATTCATTAGCTCGTTATTTAGTACGAATCGGTGAAATGCAAGAATCAATAAAAATTATTCAACAGGCTCTAGAAGGAATTCCAGGGGGACCTTATGAGAATTTAGAAAACCGCCGCTTTCATAGGGCAAAGAATTCCGAATGGAATAATTTTGAATATAGATTTATTACTAAAAAAATTTCACCCAATTTTGAATTGTTAAAACAAGAACTTTATGTAAGGGTAGAGGCCCCAAAAGGAGAATTAGGAATTTTTTTAATAGGGGATAGTAGTGTTTTCCCCTGGAGATGGAAAATTCGTCCACCTGGTTTCATCAATTTGCAAATTCTTCCTCAGCTAGTTAAAAGAATGAAATTGGCTGATATCATGACGATACTAGGTAGTATAGATATCATTATGGGAGAAGTTGATCGTTGAAATGATAATTGATACGACAGAAATACAAACTATTAATTCTTTTTCTAGATTAGAATCCTTAAAAGAAGTCTATGGACTCATATGGATTTTTGTCCCCATTTTCATCCTTGTCTTAGGAATCATAATGGGGGTATTAGTAATTGTGTGGTTAGAAAGAAAAATATCCGCAGCAATACAACAACGTATTGGACCTGAATATGCCGGCCCATTAGGAATTCTTCAAGCTTTAGCGGATGGGACAAAACTTTTTTTGAAGGAGGACATTCTTCCATCTAGAGGGAATATTCGTTTGTTTAGTGTCGGACCTTCTATAGCGGTCATATCAATTCTACTAAGTTATTTAGTAATTCCTTTTGGATATCACCTTGTTTTAGCTGATCTCAGTATAGGTGTTTTTTTATGGATTGCCATTTCAAGTATTGTACCCATTGGTCTTCTTATGTCAGGATATGTATCAAATAATAAGTATTCCTTTTCAGGCGGTCTACGAGCAGCAGCTCAATCCATTAGTTATGAAATACCATTAACTCTATGTGTGTTAGCAATATCTCTACGTGCGATTCGTTGGAACATGAACTCTTTTTATCTCTTTTAATTATTTAATTAAAATGAATTGAAATCTCAATTCAATCAATACTCAATTCAATCAATATAATCAATATACAATATAAATATATAATATAATTATTTATTATTATTATTTAAATTTAATTTTAATTTATATAATTTTTATATTTATATTTATAAAGATTTATAAAGTAATTAAAGATAAAAAAAATTGAATGTCTTGAATAAATATCTTCATTTTTTTATTCAACATTTAAGTTCGATAAGTTAAACCAGATAGTTATATGAGTGAAACAAAACTGCTCCTCAATTTGCAGTAAAACAAGAGAAAATCTCATTCCCTAGGTACAAGAAGGAAATTGAAGTAAACATAAGTTGTTTACCCCAAGATTGAGATTATTTGATTAGTCGTCATATCTTGAAGCGGATGTAAAAGATCAACTGTATGGAGTTTTTACTACTGTCTTGTATGTATTACTATACTGGGGATCAATCAAAAAGAAGTGGGCGGTTAGGAACACCAAAGTACGCAAAGGATGAGTAATGTAAATATTAAGGTATTAAAAAAAAAAGGGGGTTTTTTGCATAAAACGAATCATAATAAGGGCTTGAAGTTGGTAGAAATGATCAAGCAGTACTTCCCCAGGATTCCGATCTAGAGTATGCTACTAATCACTGTCGCTGATTAAAGAAATGACTATCAAGAACGAATTAATCCTTTATTTTATTTTATTTATTTATTTAATTTTTTTTTATTTTTATAAACTTTTTTTTTTAAGTTTTGAGAAAGAAGAACAGGAAAAAAAAGAAATAGGATGCAATACAATATACAAATATAGAATAAAAAATAAGAAAATGGGAATAATAAGAAAATATTGCTTTCTTAATACATATGCATATGGGAATTATGAATTATGATAATAATTCATTAACTATTAACTAATGTAACTAATGCCCAATTCTTTATATTTATGAATTATGAATATAACGAGTATTTGATTGAAGGATTAAGTTATTGCTGAGCAAATAGAAATTTTCATTATAAGGGATGAGATCAATTCGGAAGTGCTTTTTCTTATTCTAGCAGACAGAATTTTATTGGTCGAATTGAGGACTCTCCAACCCCCAATGTATCTTTACATTCTATTTACATATGGTCCAAGGATAGCAATAATATCCAAGGATAGCGAAAATACTGAACTAGTCCTTACCTTACATTTTTTGTGGCCATAGAGGAGCCGTATGAAGCTTAGGTTTCACGTACGGTTTTGGAATAGCGATGGGAGCAGTGATGTTATCATCGACTATAATTATCTAACAGTTCAAGTACAGTTGATATAATTGAGGCACAGTCAAAATATGGTTTTTGGGGATGGAATCTGTGGCGTCAACCCATAGGGTTTCTAGTTTTTCTAATGTCTTCTCTAGCAGAATGTGAAAGATTACCCTTTGATTTACCAGAAGCGGAGGAGGAATTAGTAGCAGGTTATCAAACCGAATATTCAGGTATCAAATACGGCTTATTTTATCTTGCTTCTTACCTAAATCTATTAGTTTCTTCATTGTTTGTAACAGTTCTTTACTTAGGTGGGTGGAATTTTTCTATTCCGTACATATCTATTACTGAACTTTTTGGAATAAAAAAAATGTTTAGAGTCCTCGTAATGGCAATTGGTATCTTTATTACATTAGCTAAAGCTTATTTGTTTCTGTTCATTCCTATCACAACAAGATGGACTTTACCTAGGATGAGAATGGATCAGTTATTAAATCTTGGATGGAAATTTCTTTTACCTATTTCTTTAGGTAATCTATTATTGACAACTTCTTCTCAACTTGTTTCACTATAATTAATTATAAATTATAAACTAAAATAAATAAATAAGAGAAAACGATAATGATATTCTATATTCATAATTCATAACTTCTCTCAACCAAGAGAAAGAAACATAAATCTTAAATTTTATTCGTGGATATCTATAATATGTTTCCTATGGTTACTGGGTTCATGAATTATGGCAAACAAACAATACGAGCTACAAGGTACATTGGACAAAGTTTCATAATTACCTTATCCCATATAAATCGTTTACCTGTAACTATTCAATATCCTTATCAAAAATCAATCACATCAGAGCGTTTTCGTGGTCGAATCCACTTTGAATTTGATAAATGTATTGCTTGTGAAGTATGTGTTCGCGTATGCCCCATAAACCTTCCCGTTGTTGATTGGAAATTTGAAAAAGATATTAAGAAAAAACAATTGCTTCATTATAGTATTGATTTTGGGGTCTGTATATTTTGTGGTAACTGTGTTGAGTATTGTCCAACAAACTGTTTATCAATGACTGAAGAATATGAACTTTCTACTTATGATCGTCACGAATTGAATTATAATCAAATTTCTTTGGGTCGGTTACCAATGTCAATAATTGGAGATTACACAATTCAAACAGTTACAGTTATGGATTCAAAAAAAAAAAATTAAAAAATAAGAACCCCCTGGTTCAAGAACGATTACCAATTAATAAGATTTGGTTTGGAATTTTGATCTTGTTTTGGTCAAGCTTTTTGCTATTTTTTTGATAAGGAGATAAAGTAGGATTAGACAAATAACTTTATTTTATCTATATGATATATGATATTCTATGATATTGATATTCATTTTTCTGATTAAATTAGGAAGGTATCATATAAAAAAAGTAGTTCCTTTACTGGCCCCCTTAGTAAGGTCATGAAATATTTCGACTTATTTATTTATCTTTTTTCTTTTATAATGGATTTACCTGGACCAATACATGATCTTCTTGTAGTATTTCTGGGATCAGTTCTTATATTAGGAGGTCTGGGAGTAGTGTTACTTACCAATCCAATTAATTCTGCCTTTTCATTGGGGTTGGTTCTTGTTTGTATATCCTTATTCTATATTTCGTCGAATTCCTATTTTGTAGCTGCCGCACAGTTCCTTATTTATGTAGGAGCCATAAATGTATTAATCATATTTGCTGTGATGTTCATGAACGGCTCAGAATATTCCAATGATTCCTATCTGTGGACCGTTGGAGATGGGATCACTTCAGTGGTTTGTACAAGTATTTTTTTTTCATTAATGACTACTATCCCAGATACGTCATGGTACGGAATTTTTCGAACTACAAGATCAAATCAGATTATAGAACAGGACTTAATAAGTAACGTTCAACAAATTGGGATTCATTTATCCACCGATTTTTATCTTCCTTTTGAACTCATTTCTATAATTCTTTTAGTTTCCTTGATAGGAGCAATTACTATGGCTCGTCAATAATCTAATCAACTAATAAGAAATAAGAACTTCTAAGAAATAAGAACTTCCTTTTTTATTTTTCTAATTAAAGAATAAAAAAAAAGATTTAAGGGTTTTCTATTTTATTTCAATCTACTGTGAATATCTTCTTTTGTTCTGTAATTCTTTTTTATATTCTAGTCAACTTAATTTAATTTATTTAATTTTTGTTCATATTGAAACGAATCGAGATTGATGAGGAATTCGTCAATGATGTTGGAGCATGTACTTTTTCTGAGTGTTTATTTATTTTCTATCGGTATCTATGGACTGATCACAAGCCGAAGCATGGTTAGAGCACTCATGTGTCTTGAGCTCATACTCAATTCGGTGAATATGAATCTCGTAACATTTTCCGATATATTTGATAGTCGGCAATTAAAAGGAGAAATTTTCTCCATTTTTGTTATAGCCATTGCGGCTGCTGAAGCAGCTATTGGGCTGGCTATTGTTTCGTCGATCCATCGTAATAGAAAATCAACTCGTATCAATCAATCGAATTTGCTGAATAATTAATCATAATTCCTCTATTTTAACATACAAATAAAAACATAAGACTTCTATAATTCTAGAATTAGAAAATTAGAATAGGAAATAATAAAATAATAATAATAAATAATATAATTTATAATTGGAATCCAACTTCTCTTCTTCTTATTTTATTTTTTTATTTTTATAAAAAAATAAAAAATATAATAAAATATTAAAATATAATATAATAAAATATAATTATCTAATTATAATAATTATCTAAATTATCTAATATTATCTAATTATACTAATATTATCTAATTATAATAATAATTTAATAATAAAATAATAATAAAAATAATAATAATAATAATAATAATAATAATAATAATAATAATAATAATAATAATAATAATAATAATAATAATAATAATAATAATAATAATAATAATAATAATAATAAAATAATAATAAAAATAATTATAATAATTATATAATAAATAAATAATACTATATTTAATAATATTGATGTATAACATTTATATATTAAATATATATATATAATATAATATATATATAATATATATATAATATATAACTTATTTTATATATATATTAAATATAACCTATACCTATATATATATATAATATATAACCTATACTTATATATATATATAATATATAACCTATACCTATATATATATATAATATATAACCTATACCTATATATATATATAATATATAACCTATACCTATATATATATAAATTATATAAATTATAAATATATAAATTATAAATATTTAATATTTTAATATATATTTAATAATATATTTAATAATATATTTAATATGAATATTCTTATTTTTATTAAAAAAAAATTTTTTTTATAGAATTCACATTTTATATATGATTATATATATCTATATCAATAGGATTACTTATAATTTACTAAAATTCTAATAAATATAAAATATATAATATAATAAATATATAAATATAAAATATATTATATTATAATATTATATTATATATTTTATATTATATATTTATATTATATATTATATATTATATATATATTATATAATATATATATGTATAATGTATATATGTATGATGTATGATATTATGATATAAAAATATATGAAAATATATATATATATGATTATGATAATATGAATGATATTGATATTAAAATATAGAAAATATAAAAATTTAATAAATTAAAAAAATAAACATGAATAGAATTCGTATGTACAACTCATATTTCATGGTTATTCAAACGTAAATCAAAGGATCTTGGCCCTTTATCATAAACAGATTAAAAAATCTATTGATTCTTAAAATTTTAATAAATCATTGATTCGTCTGGTATCTACAATATAAAATATATGATTTCTATCATTTTAGAATTCATTTTTTAATTTTACCAGATAGAAAATTTTTTGTGTTCAAAACTGAAATTTATAGACTCAATGTCACATTCAGTCAAAATTTATGATACATGTATAGGGTGTACCCAATGTGTACGAGCTTGTCCCACTGATGTATTGGAAATGATACCTTGGGACGGATGTAAAGCTAAACAAATTGCTTCCGCGCCAAGAACCGAGGATTGTGTAGGTTGTAAGAGATGTGAATCCGCTTGCCCAACGGATTTTTTGAGTGTCCGTGTTTATTTATGGCATGAAACAACTCGCAGCATGGGTCTTTCTTATTGATATGTGACAAAAAACTCCACTTGAATCATTTGATTCCTCTTTATCGACAAAAGCCCGTACTCGAGAAAAGAAAATCCATTATTCTTCTCCCGAGCACGGGGGTTTTATGGTCAAAATTTATCTTGTCTTTATAACGAGTTATTTTCCTTGGTTAACAATACTTCTTGTTTTTCCTATATTTGCGGGTTCTTCAATTGCCCTTTTCCCTCATAAGGGAAATAAGTTGTATAGGTGGTATACTATATGTATATGTATACTGGAGCTCCTTCTAATGACCTATGTATTTTGTTATCATTTCCAATTGGACGATCCCTTAACCCAATTGAAGGAAGATTATAAATGGATAAATCTTTTTGATTTTCACTGTAGACTGGGAATCGATGGACTTTCCATAGGACCCATTTTATTGACAGGATTTATCACTACTTTAGCTACTTTAGCGGCTTGGCCAGTTACTAGAAATCCGCGATTTTTCTATTTCTTGATGTTAGCAATGTATAGTGGCCAAATAGGATCATTTTCTTCTCGAGACCTTTTACTTTTTTTCATCATGTGGGAATTAGAATTAATTCCTGTTTACTTACTTTTATCCATGTGGGGAGGAAAGAAACGTCTCTACTCGGCTACAAAGTTTATTTTGTGCACTGCGGGAGGTTCCATTTTTCTCTTAATAGGAGTTCTAGGTATGGGTTTATATGGTTCCAATGAACCAACATTAGATTTAGAAAAATTAGCTAATCAATCATATCCTGCAGCATTGGAAATAATATTCTATTTTGGTTTTCTTATAGCTTATGCTGTCAAATCGCCGATGATACCCCTACATACATGGTTACCAGATACCCACGGGGAAGCACATTACAGTACATGTATGCTTCTAGCTGGAATCTTATTAAAGATGGGAGCATATGGATTGATTCGGATCAATATGGAATTATTAGCTCACGCTCATTCTAGATTCTCTCCCTGGTTGGTGATAGTAGGAATAATACAAATCATTTATGCAGCTTCAACCTCTCTCGGTCAACGCAATTTTAAAAAGCGTATTGCCTATTCTTCCGTATCTCACATGGGTTTAATAATTATAGGAATTGGTTCTATAACTGGGATGGGACTCAATGGAGCCATTTTACAAATACTCTCTCATGGATTGATTGGTGCTGCACTTTTTTTCTTGGCAGGAACGAGTTGTGATAGAATACGTTTTGTTTATCTCGACGAGATGGGGGGGATATCTATCCCAACGGCAAAAATCTTTACCATGTTTAGTAGTTTCTCGATGGCTTCTCTTGCATTGCCAGGAATGAGTGGTTTTGTTGCAGAATTCTTAGTCTTTTTTGGAATAATTACCAGCCCAAAATATCTTTTCATGCCAAAAATTTTAATTACTTTTGTAATAGCAATTGGAATGATATTAACTCCTATTTTTTTATTATCTATGTTACGTCAGGTTTTCTATGGATACAAGCTATTCAATATCCCAAACTATAAATTTTCTGATTCTGGACCACGAGAACTATTTATTTCGATCTGTATCTTTCTACCTGTAATAGGAATTGGGATTTATCCTGATTTCGTTCTTCCGTTATCGGTTGACAAGGTACAAGTTATATTATCTAATTATTTTATTTTTATGTATACTAATATATTTTATAGCTTATAAAATATAAATTATAATTTATTATAAAGAAAGTCTTAGAATTCTTTTACTTTCATCTTTTCACGATTCTTCGTTGTACAATGAAAAAAATTAAGAGTAAATTAGAATTGTAATGAGATAGATCTAGAGTTTTTGAGAACCATTTGAATAATTACTCCATTCAAACGGTTTTCAAAAACTCGCACAAATCTTCATTGTCTATCAGACAATGTTTTTATGTGTTCTTCATGTAGTTTATTTTATGTTTATTTTATTCAATTAGATATAAATGGAAATGAACCATAACTATGGAACCCGATTCCTAATAGATTGATCCCAAAATAGCATATCCAAATTAGGATAAATCCTATAGAAGCCACAAATGCCGAATTCGTTCCTTGGTCTTGCAATTTTTTATTTGTTCTAGTATGTAAATAAATTGCAAATATGGTCCAAGTAATAAATGCCCAAGTTTCCTTAGGATCCCAATTCCAATAAGAACCCCATGCTTCATTAGCCCATACTGCTCCAGAAAGAATGCCTATGGTTAAAAAGGTAAACCCTAAACTAATGACACGATAACTCCAATAATCCAAACGCTGAATTAATTGATATTTGTAAAAATTTCTAAATGAGAGAAAAGAAGTCTTTTTAAATACACTTCTTTTTTCGTTCAAATATTCTATCTCACAAAAAAAAAATGACTTACTTAAGCTTAATAAATTAAAATTATTGTTTTTAAAATAAAAATCGATCTTTTTTCGAAATGTAATCACTATAAGAGCAACTGATAATAATGATCCGCATAAAAGAGCTGCATAGCTCAATAGCATCATACTGACATGCATCATTAACCACTGAGATTGTAGAGCAGGTACTAATATTGCGGATTGATGCATTTCAATTGAAAGACCTGATGTGGCAAAACCTTGGGTAAAAATGGCACTTGGTGCAGTTATTGCGCTTAAATCATTTTTATGATTCCCAAGATACGGAATCATATGAATAATGGAGAAACTCCACGAAAGGAAGATTAATGATTCATATAAATTACTTAAGGGAAAATGTCCTGAAGAAATCCAACGAATAACTAAAAACCCTGTTATAGAGAAAAAAGTAGCTATCATCCCCTTTTCTGACGAATTACGTAATCCTTCGATTTCGTAGACTAATAAGTTCATCAAATGAATCATAATCACAATTGAGATGATCGAAAAGGAAATATGAGTTAATATATGTTCTAAGGTCACAAATATCATAAACATAAAAAAGGGTCCCTATTAAATTAAATAATAAATAATTGAAATCGGGGATTAAATATATTCTATTATTCTATTAGCTATTATATTTCTATTAGATCTATTGCTATTGTGTCTATTTTTTTATTTTTATATTATTTAGAATAATTTATTTATTTATATTATTTTTATTTATTTATATTATTTTTATTTATTTATATTATTTTTATTTATTTATATTATTTTTATTTATTTAAAATATTATTTATATAATTTTAAATATAAATTAAATATAAATAATATAAATTAAAATAAATTAAATTAAATTAAATAAAAATAATAAATATATAATAAATATATAATAATAAATATATATATATATATTAAATAAATATAAATATATAATAATATTATAATATAATTATATTATTTATTTTTTATTAATTTATTATTATATTATTATATTATTATATATTATATATATATTTAATATATTTATATTTAATTATTTTATTTTATTTAATTATTTTAAATTTAATTTATATTTTTTATTTTTATTATGCCGCTTATGCCGCCACTCGGACTCGAACCGAGATGCTCTAGCACTGCTTCCTAAGAGCAGCGTGTCTACCAATTTCACCATGGCGGCTTACCTAAAAGAATAATAAGAAATCCATGTTGAATTGTCGAGATTCAATAATGTTCAATATTAATAATATAAGTTGAATTGTCAATATTTTATAATGTTCAATATTAATAATATTAATAATACTCAGTTAGTATCTTCGTAAGTTCAGTTTTTATAATAAATAATAAACTTTTACGTACTATAAACTATAATAGAAACCTAGCTTTCTAGCTTTTGTTTATCCAGAAAAGTCGTAACTCAATCGTTCCGTTCTCAGTCGACGTATAGAATTCCTAAATTTTTTAATTTTTTTCCACGCTTCTCACTTCATGAAAAAAGAATTTATTTTTCAATGAGGATAACTAGGATTCTCTATGTATCACTTCATTCTCTAATCCTAATTGTGCTTTTATATTTCGAAAAGCACAATTCATAGGAAAGAAAAAACCATCTCACGAATTCAATATAACAATATCAATAATATAAAATAATAACAATATAATATCAATATTATAATATATAAAAGATAGATATAAAAATAAAAATATTAATATAATAAATATTAATTATATATATTATATTAATATTATAAAAAAATATAATATTATAAAAAAATAAAAAAAAAAATACACTACCAATACACAATACATTAACAATACATTTAGTAAATGTCAATCATTTGTCTTCCAGTGTCTTCCAATTTTTAAAATTGAAAATTGGAAGTTCTTTGAGACATGTCAATTAAGATTTTTCCAAGACTTTTTTTTGTCGCACAAAAAAACTTTTTGACTGTCCGGTGGAAACAGATTTAGCTAAAGAAAAAGCTTTTACTGCCGCTAAAGAGCCTTTTTTTTTCCAAATATTTCTACGAATATGCTTTTTTGACATAGAAGTACGTTTTTTTGGAACTGCCATTCAAAAGTAGGTGACTCATTTTTATCGTTGTATGTGAAAGACATATATTGTTTATTGTTCAAAATGGATTACTCTTTATTAGTCATTATCTATACTTAATTCCATTCCATCAATAATATAAGAGCATAACATAACTTTATTTCAGAACATACAAATAGAATTAAAGAATAAAAGAAAAATAAATTCAATAAATACCAATACAATCAATACAATAAAATATAAAAATATAAATAAAAAATAAATAAATAAAATATAAAAATATAAAATATATAATAAATATAAAATATATAATATAATAATATAATTATAATATATTATATAATAAATATAAAATATAATAATATAATAATTATAATATAAATATTATAAAAATATATTATAAAAATATATTATATTAATATAAATATTAAATAATAATAATAAATATAATAAAATATAATAATAAAATATAAAAATAAAAATAAATAATAATATAATAATATAATTATAATATAATAAATCTAATAAATATAATAATAAATATATATAAATATATTAAATATATAATTATAATATAATTTAATTATAAATAAATTAAATATTAAATATATATAATAAATATAAATTAAATATTAAATATATTAAATATATTAAATATTAAATATATTAAATATAAAATATATATATATTATTATATATATATATATATATTATTATTATATATATAATATATATTAATATATAAAATATATAAATATAAATATATAATATATAAATAATATAATTATAATATAGAATAATAATATTAATATATTAATATATTAATAGAATATATAATATAAATATAATATATATAAAAATATAATTAAATATAATAATATAAAATAAATATAAAAATAAAAATAAATATAAAAATATAATATAAAAATAATAAAATATAATATAAATTAATATATAAATATAATTTATATAATTATAATTTATAATATAATATAATATATAATTATATTATATATATAATTATATAAAATAATTATATATAATTATTAATATAAAAATAATAATAAATAATTAAAATAAATAAAAAAAATAAATAATAATAATATTATAAAATTAAATAAATATTAAAAATAAATATTAAATATTAATATTATAAATATTATAATATAATTTTATAATTTATAATTTATATTTTATATTTTTATAATTTATATTTTATATAATAATTTATAAATTTATATATAATTATAATAATTTATATATAATATATAATTAATATAATTATAATTTATAATATAATATATAATAATATATTATACTATAAGATACGATTACACGATACGATGGCTATTCTTAGACTTACTATAGAGATAATCTCAAAAGGTATAATCTCAAACTGCCTACCAAGTAGTATAGATGAATACATCGAAGATAAGTTAACTTAGTTAAAAGTTAATATAAAATTTAATAAGATATATAAGTTATAAAATATGAGTATAAAATATAAAAAAATATAAAAATATAAATATAGACAATTAAATAAAAATAAAGATATAATATTAAAATAGTAAATAATAAATATAAAATATAATTATAAATAATTATATAAATTATATAATTATATATAAATATATAAATATATAAATAAAAATATAAATATATAAATAAAATAATTATAATAAAATTATATAATAAAATTAATAAAATTAAAATAAATAAAATATAATATAATAAAAAAAATAAAATATCAATAAAATATCATATGATAATATCATATGATGTCATATTATGTATCTTCAGAAATATCTTTCTTTTTCTAGAGTTTCAAGTTAATTAATACCTAAGTAATAAACTTGACTAATTATTTGAATTTGATCTTTTTCATATATCTTCATATATCTTTTTTAACTTTAAATAATTATTTGAATTTGATCTTTTTCATATATCTTCATATATCTTTTTTTATAATATAATTATTATTGTTTTGTTCTTTTCGAATTCTAAAGAAATAAGAATTGGTGAATCGGAAACAATTATAAGAAAAAAGAACAATTTGTTTTCTTATGGAATATACATATAAATATGCATGGATAATACCCCTTTTTCCGCTCCCAGTTACTATGTCAATAGGATTTGGACTTCTACTTATTCCGACAGCAACAAAGGATATTCGTCGTATGTGGGCTTTCGCAAGTGTTTTACTGCTAAGTATAGCTATGTGGTTTTCGTTCAATCTGTCTATTCAGCAAATAAATAGTAGTTTTACCTATCAATATCTATGGTCTTGGACCATCAATAATGATTTTTTATTAGAGTTCGGACACTTGATCGATCCACTTACTTCTATTATGTCAATACTAATTACTACTGTTGGAATCATGGTTTTTATTTATAGTGACAATTATATGTCTCACGACCAAGGATATTTGAGATTTTTTGCTTATATGAGTTTTTCCAATGCTTCAATGTTGGGATTAGTTACTAGTTCCAATTTGATACAAATTTATATTTTTTGGGAACTAGTGGGAATGTGTTCCTATTTATTGATAGGCTTTTGGTTCACACGACCCGTTGCAGCAAGTGCTTGTCAAAAAGCTTTTGTAACTAATCGTATAGGGGATTTTGGTTTATTATTAGGAACCCTAGGATTTTATTGGATAACAGGTAGTTTTGAATTTCGGGATTTGTTCCAAATAGTGAATACCTTGATCCACAATAATGGGGTCAATTCTTTATTTGCTACTTTATGTGCCTTTTTATTATTTGTCGGTGCAGTTGCTAAATCCGCACAATTCCCCCTTCACATATGGTTACCTGATGCCATGGAAGGACCCACTCCTATTTCGGCTCTTATACACGCTGCTACTATGGTAGCAGCAGGAATTTTTCTTGTAGCTCGGCTTCTTCCTCTTTTCATAGTTATACCTTACATAATGAATCTCATTTCTTTAGTAGGTATAATAACAGTACTTTTAGGAGCTACTTTGGCTCTTGCACAAAGAGACATTAAAAGAAGTTTAGCTTATTCTACAATGTCTCAATTGGGTTATATTATGTTAGCTCTAGGTATAGGTTCTTATCGAGCTGCTTTATTCCATTTGATCACCCATGCCTATTCTAAAGCTTTATTGTTTTTGGGATCCGGATCTATTATTCATTCAATGGAACCCATTGTTGGATATTCACCAGATAAAAGTCAGAATATGGTTCTTATGGGAGGTTTAACAAGATATGTTCCAATTACAAAAACAACTTTTTTTTTAGGCACACTTTCTCTTTGTGGTATTCCGCCTCTTGCTTGTTTTTGGTCCAAAGATGAAATTATTCACGATAGCTGGTTGTACTCACCAATTTTCGCACTAATAGCTTGGTTCACAGCGGGATTAACCGCATTTTATATGTTTCGAATGTACTTACTTACCTTTGATGGGTATTTGCGCATTCATTTTCAAGATTATAGTAGTCTTAGTAGTACAAAAAATAAATCGTTTTATTCAATATCCTTATGGGGAAAGGGGACACTGAAGGAAGTCAATAGGAATTTCTTTTTTTCAAAAACAAATAATAATAATAAGGTTTATTTTTTTTCAAAAAATATATCTAAAATTGACAAAAATGTAAGAACTAAGATACGAGACTTTAGTACTTATTTTAAAAATAGATATACTTATATGTATCCTCACGAATCAAGCAATACTATGCTATTTCCTCTACTTGTATTAGTACTATTTACTTTGTTCATTGGATCAATAGGAATTTCTTTTAATGGAGGAGTGGATCTATTATCGAAATGGTTAACTCCATCGACAACCCCTTTTCATCCAAATTCAAATTCTTATGAGGATTGGTATGAATTTTTGTCAAATGCTTTTTTTTCTGTAAGTATAGCTCTTTTCGGACTATTGATAGCATCTATTTTTTATGGATCTATTTATTTTAAAAATTTGGGCTTAATTAATCTTTTTGTAAAAAGAGGCCCTAAAAGGATTCTTTTGGACAAAATAAAAGGTGTGATATACAATTGGTCATATAATCGTGGTTATATAGATATTTTTTATACTAGGATTTTCACCATGAGTATAAGAAGATTAGCCGAACTAACTCAGTTTTTTGATAAATATATAATTGATGGAATTCTAAATGGGATTGGTGTTGCAAGTTTCCTTATGGGGGAAGGGATAAAATATATGGGAGGTGGACGAATCTCATCTTATCTATTCTTGTATTTTTCTTATGTGTCAATCTTTTTATTTTTTTTTATTCTCATCATCGCATAATATGGTTCTTTTTTCAAGCCTATCCAGACTAGGAGATCCCTCTTTTTTTTCTATAATTTGGATTCGATTTCTCAATTCATTATTCAAATTGAACTTTTTTTTTTCATTGGTATAAATCCAAGAATTATAAAAATTTTCGTCATATATTTTTTCTCTTATGTACAAAGAAATTCTTCGTTCTAGCATTTCTGAAAAAGTCGATAAACTAGGGGGATATGTAAAGGATATTATTTGTTTCCCATCACTTGTACATGTATAAAAAAAAAATTGTGACATTTCATTGCGTAAAGCATTTTCCAATTGATCATTTTTTATATAT